ATTCCCCCTTTCAAAATCGGACGTGAGGGTTTCCTCTCATCCGGCTCAAGTAGTTAAATCAAATAAAGAAAGGGGTTCTTTCTTATTTTTTTTTTTTTGTTTTTGTTTGAGAAAACCCCCAAACAAAAGAGCTACTCTACTCCTTACTCAAGTTCTCAGTAAAGGCAAACCAATATTTCATTGATTCATTCTTCATTTGACACTTTAATTTTCTGAATTACTTATTCAATTATGACATAATACATAATAATAATACATAATAATAATAAATAAAATGTAAAATTTTTGAGTAGTCTACTTCCCTTCGAATGATGAATCCCCCCCCCTTTTTTTTTGAAAGGAATACTTTTGAACTCGTAAGGGATTTACTTGTTGATATATTGTTCTATTCGATCTTTTAGGTCCCTACTCACCTCGATGGTTATTCTGTGATGTCCCTTGAAGCATATATGCGATGGATAAACTCCTGTAACCATGCTATATTTGCTTACTTGAACAGAATCTCTCTCTAAAAAAAAAATAGAATGGCTAATTCCACAAAAAAGTTTTTTTTTTCACGAGGTATAACTAGCAATTCTTATTTATCTATTACAGAATCGACCATGGATCAATTCCCCTTTCATTTGGAAGTATTGAGAATACACCCATAATTCTGAGCTTCATGTTACTCGTCCCAATATACATGTCAAACTAGGGGCATCCCAATCAGATTGAATGGAATGACAGTTTCTCAGTCCGAATCTGTAAAATGATAATTTCGATCAAATCACACATCGCAGTATACTAGGCCCTCCAATTCCTTAAGTGGTTTATCTAAAAGATTCGCGATATAACTAGGAAGGCGTTTCAAATACCACACATGAATCACTGGACATGCGAGTTTTATGTATCCCATTTGATATCTTCGTACACGAGAATCAACAAATTCGACCCCGCATTGTTCACAAAATTTTGGGTCTTCCTTTTCAGCTCCGATCACTCGATAATTTCCACAAGCACAAATTCCACTTTTTATAGGTCCAAAGATTCTTTCACAAAACAATCCGTCTTTTTCTGGTTTATTGGTTTTGTAATGAAAAGTGTAGGGTTTTGTTACCTCTCCGACTACCTCCCCATTAGGTAGAATTTTGTTAGCCCAAGCACTTATTTGTTGAGGAGAAACTGGTCCAATTCGAAGTTGTTGATGTTTATACCGGTCAATCATAGAATAGAAATTCTGATTCATTCAGATCAAGCTTCCTTCCTATTAATCTGGAAGTTTTTCTCAGATACAAGGAAATGATTCAGTTCCAGAGCCAAAGATCGTAGTTCTCGAACAAGCAATCGAAAAGATTCTGGAGCATCTTCAGGATTAGATATTGTTCCTCCAATAATCGTAGTACCAAGTACTTCCTGACGAGCTCTAATATGATCAGATTTATAAGTAAGCATTTCTTGTAAAATATGAGCAACACCAAATCCCTCTAAAGCCCAAACTTCCATTTCTCCCACTCGTTGTCCCCCCTGTTTTGCCCTTCCTCTAAGGGGTTGTTGTGTAACAAGTGCGTAATGTCCACCGGAACGTCCATGGATTTTATCATCAACTTGATGAATTAATTTAAGTATATAGGACTTTCCTATTAGAACAGGTTGCTCAAAGGGATCTCCAGTTCTTCCATCAAATATTTTACTTTTTCCTGGATATTCGGGTTCAAATACCCATGGATTTTTTGTTTGCTTACTGGCTTCATATAATTCCGAAAACACTAGTTTTCTCGAAGCCTCTTGCTCGTATCTCTCATCAAAGGGGGCTATTCTATAATGTCTATTTAAAAGATCTCCCGCTAACCCGAGCGAACATTCAAATATCTGTCCCACATTCATTCGTGAGGGTACTCCTAAGGGGTTGAAAACCATATCAACCGGTGTTCCATCTTGTAAATAGGGCATATCTTGTCTAGGCAAAATTTTTGAAATAATACCCTTATTCCCATGTCTTCCAGCCACTTTATCACCCACTTTGATTTCACGTTTCTGTGAAATATATACACGAATCATTTCTGGGTTATAATTTGAACCCCCCCTTTTTTGGATCCATCTCACATCAATAACTCGACCCCTTCCGCCTATAGGTAATTTTAGAGAAGTTTCCTTTGCAGTGGATACCTGAATGCCAAGTATGGCTCGTAATAATCTATCCTCTGGGGCATACGACGACTCGTTCGCTGTCTGAGGCGTCAATTTACCTACTAAAATATCACCTGTTTCCACCCAAGATCCCAGCATCACGATTCCATTTCTGTCTAAATTGCGGAGTAAATGAGCCTCTAAATGTGGTATTTCATTAGTAATTCTTTCAGGTCCCTGACTTGTTATATGAGTTTGAATTTCATATTTTCGGATGTGAAAAGAAGTATAAATATCACTATATACCAAACGCTCACTAATGAGTACCGCATCTTCAAAATTGTAGCCTTCCCATGGCATATAAGCCACTAATACATTTTTTCCAAAAGCGAGT